TTTTACATAGAAATGTGTTCGCTCAAGAAAGACTCCAGAAGATGTTGATCGTAAATAAGAAGACTGTTTACGAAGAAACAGGAATAAATATTCGAATTCATATACATAAGAATTATATAGCAACAAAAAGAATCTTTTCTTTCTTTTTGAAAAGTAGTAAATGAATTTATTTGAAGTAATGAGACTATTCAAATTATGATATTCGTGTAAAAGAAATCGCAATAAATGCAAAGAAGGAACATCCTTGATCCAGCATTGAAGTATTTGAACCAAGATTTCCAGATGTATGGGATGAGGTATTAGTAGATCTGACACATAATTCAAATGTAAAAATTTGTCCTCTAAAAAGGGAAATATTGAATGAATAGATCGTAAATTCTGATATTTTGGTATTTTTTTTTCTTCAGGAGAAGATACTAATTGCAACGAGAATGGAATTTCCAGAATGACTCCAAAACCTTCTGATAACATTTGAGAAGAAAAATGAGAAGAAAAAAAATTCTTGTGCCCAAAAAATTCTTTTTTGTTAGAATCATTAAATGAAGAAATCAATAAATTATGTTGATACATTCGAGTAATTAAACGTTTCACAAGTACGAAACTCGATTTATTGTCATAACCAATAATTTCCACGGGTTCGTAAAAAATAAAACTATTTAAGTTATGATCATGAGCAAGTGAGTAAATATACTCCTGAAAGAGTAGCGGATATAAGAAGTTTTGTTGCCAAAATCTATCTTTTTTTAATTTAAATATCTTTAAATTTCTGCCATTTACGTACATTTCTACTGATAAAACCAAAAAAGGGAGTCACTTCTTGTGTTATTGTTATGAAATGATACATAGTGCAATATGGTCAGAACGACGTATGTATATATTATACGTAGTATATTCTTTTTTAGTTATCTTTATACTATAGTATATTTATACTATAAAAGTATAACTATAAATAATACTGTAAATAATACAGTATATGTATATACTAATACACTACAGTACAGTACAGTATTTATTAGTATTTGTTAGTATTTATTTAAGATTTATCTTTTATTTTTTATTATATATTATTATTTAGAATTATTTTCTTATATATTCTTATATTTATATTTATATTTATATTTAAATATTTAATATTTTATTTGAATATTTAATATAGATAGATATGTTATACTTTTTATATTGATATATATTTTATATTGATATTTATTATTATGTAAATAACGTAATTTATATAATAAGTAAGAACAAATAAAGAATATATACCCCGGAGACATAGAGCCCAATCAACAGATCTTTTTTCTTTCCCTTTTTATCCAATCGGGTTTCCTTGTTAATATAACTAGAATAACAATAAAAGCAATATAAAATAACAAGAAAAAAAATAAGGAAAAGGGGAAAAATCTTTTATTTTCGCAACCCGATCGCTCTTTTGACTTTGGAAAAAAAAAATTATTATTTTTTTTTTTTATCAGTATACTATTTCTTATACACATCCGTACTACAATTAAAAATAAAGAATAATTAGGATTCAGGAAAAAAAAAAGAATGGTCCACTCACAATTAACAAGAGAACCTTTTCCCACATCAGGCACTAATCCATTTTTAACGTCTAATTAGTAATTAGATCGGGTCTTCATTAAAATTAAGAAGATAAGCTCGTTACTTTTTCTTCGTCTTACTCGAATTGGAGCCACAAAGCTCTATCCATTTATTCACTAGACCCGACTATAAAATCTACTTAAATACTTTACTGAACTTAAAATTGATAAGTTTTTATATGATTATTTTTTTTTATTAAAATTTCTTAAAATTTTATTTTCTATTTAACGACATGCTTTTTTTTCCATTCATTACCTTTCAGGATCAGTCGCGTTCTTATAAACTCTACCAATAGTCTGGACGAATTCCTTCCTTCATCCAAATGTGTAAAAGATCATAGTCGCACTTAAAAGCCGAGTACTCTACCGTTGAGTTAGCAACCCGGATCTATATGATGTGTAGATATGATCAAAATAAAAAAATAAATGGAATTGAACTGCACAATTGCATCAAAACATGGAACTAGCAAGAAAACAAATCTAAACAACAAAATATCAAGAAGATCCGGTTCAAAAAACAAGAGATTCAAAATAGAATTGGAAAATTGACAAACCACCAAAATTTTCTTTTTTTTTTTAGTGAAAATCCATTTTTTCTTTTTGTATACAAGGTATAAAGTATAAAATAAAGAAGAGGAAATCCAGCAAAACCATCCATTTTACTAAAATGAAGGAAAATGCTAATAGGGAGTGGAGATAATTATATCTGTTCGATACGCCATTGTCAATATGAATGGACTTTTTATAAAAAAAAAATTCAATTTCAATAACAATAAAAAAAAAAAGAAATAAATTAAAATTATTAAAATTAAATATTCAAAATATTAAATAATTAAATAAATATTAAATATTGTGTTGGATTAGCACAACATAAATGAGAAATAAGAGATTTGAGCGTAAAAAATAAGGAATTTAAGGTAGAGATAGAAAAAAAATATAGTGTTTCCTTAATCAAAAAATAAATAAAGGTACAATACAAGAAGAAAGATTACCCCCCCTTGGTGGGGGGTTCCAATAACAAGAAAAAGTAAAAAAAAAAGTAAATAAAAAATAAAATCAAAATAAATAAGTAAGAATAAGATAAGTATGGATAGAACAAGAAAAGAACAAACTTTGAATAAAGAATTACACAAGGATAGGTACTAGCTTTTTCTATTCATGACTTTTATTCTGATCAAAATAAACTAGAAATTCTTTCTTTAAACTTTAAAGAGTTCTGCCTTCCTTAAAATATTATGAACAGTTCCTGTGGGTTGAGCACCCTTTTCAAGTAAATATAGAATAGCAGGAACATTTGAATAAGTTTGATTATTTATAGGATCATAAAAACCCACTTTTCGAAGATCTCTTCCTTCTCTTCGGGATCGAACATCAATTGCAACGATTCGATAGATGGCTCATTGGGATAGATGTAGATAAAGGATGCCCCCCCTAGAAACGTATAGGAGGTTTTCTCCTCATACGGCTCAAGAAAAGATGATTCTAATTTCTATAATATTATTTATATTTATATAATATTCTAAATAATATTAGAATATTTCTATTTATATTATTAATATTGATTATTTTATTCGATTTTCTCTATTTATTATTTATACTATAATTATACTATATCACTATATCTATATTACTATATTAACTATATTAAAACTATATAAACTATATTAAATATAATTATAATAGTATAATATAGGTATAATGATAATATAGGTATAATGTATAATATAGGTATAATATAGTATAATAGAAATGAATAAGAATATATAATAGATAATAGAAATAGAAAGACACATAAAGAATTAGACTAGAATTTATCTAATTTTAGTCTTTTTTTTTTCTTCTTTTCTTTACAGAAAAAAGAAATATCATTCGTACTCCTAACTCAAGTTGGCTAGTTTTGAAAGAGTTCGAAAGGAAATCCTTATAATTTCTTGAGCTGTCTCTAACCTCTTTTTTTGTCTCCTTTAGGATATATTTTTTTACTCATTCTGATCCAATTGTTGAGACAAGTAAAAATAGCGTTTCCTTGTTCCGGAATTCGTCGTCTTTGCTTTACGATTTGTGAAATCTTTGGGTTTAGACATTACTTTGGTGATCCTTACTCCTTTTCAAAAAGGCAGCAACATACCTTTTGTTCTTTATATGGAAAAAGGAACAATCATACGAAAGATTGATTCCTTTGTGATACACTTTTGATCAAAACAGTTTGAAAATTTCGACAAATTTTACTTTTTTTTATTTAAAACTTGTTCAAATTTGAACCTCTACATTTTCCATTTATATTTATATATTCTATTGATGATCTATTTACAAAGTTGGTCTAACTTATTGATTGTCACTAACCCTAGATCATTCTCCCGATAAATGAATCAATCATTTTTTCTCGAGCTCCACCATATGCTATACCATTAGTCTTTTAATTTACCAACCCAAGACAAATGAAATTAGGTTCTTAGCAGAACAAACTATGTCGAGACAAGAGCATCTTCATTCCTATAGAAAATAAAATGGTGGATGGCAGAATCCACAGCCAATCATGTCCTTCAAGTCGCACGTTGCTTTCTACCACATCGTTTCAAACGAAGTTTTACCATAACATCCCTCTACTTTCTATTTTAATTTTGAACCGTATGCAATTGATTCAATATAAAATCATGAATAGTCATTGGCCGAACCGATATATAATATATCATACTCATCTATCTATGGATAGATAAGTTTTTGTCCGGAAAGGATTTCCCTTGAATTAACCCCATATTTGTATTTTTTCATATGAATAAAATCACATGAAAAACGAAAAAAAAACCTTTGACTTTACTTTCATTCAAATGAAAAAGAAATCACCATGAATGGCTAAAGATTTTCAGCTACTTGAACTAAGAATGGCTAAAGATTTTCAGCTACTTGAACTAATTATATAAAACTATAACTATAGTAACTATATACTAAACTAAATATTTCTATTTGAATTTCATTTCAATATTCAATAACAAAAAATATTAAATATTATTAAATATTTTTTGTTAATTATTTTCTTTTTTGATTTAATTATAATATTATTTATGATTCACTATATAATGTTATGATTAATTATATTATTATTTACTTATGATTTACCATCTCCAGTTGAATATTATTTTTATTTAAAATAAGGGGATGGGTTAAGAATACAGTTTCTTTGTTTTCATTATTATGGATTATAATGAGTCTCGTTTAAGGTAAGATGAAAGAGAAAAAGGAGTCTGATCCTTTCGTATCCATATCATATAAAAAAAATCGTTAACGAAAGTAATCGTGAATATTTTAAGAATCAAATACTTTTATCACTTCAACAAAGGTTTGATATAGAACACAATAAAATAACAAACAATACATAATCGTGATATATATCATATATGCATCAGCCTTGTTCATTTTATACAAAAAAAAAATTGTTTGACTTCTGCTTTACATCAATTCCATAAAATCAAGTAAATGGAATGCAGAAGCAGAATTAGTATAGCCCTTTTCGCTTTTAGGCTTTGATAAAAAAAAATAGGGAGGCCTTTCTTTCACATTTGTATTTAGAATGCATGATGTTAAAATTCACATCTCATGGATATGGGACACAAAGTTTATATAAAAAAAACTCATTTCATATTGAAATATTGAAGTGAGTAATATGAGCATACCCTGAGTGTAAATAGAATGATACACAAAATTTTTTTTTTTGAATGAAAAGAAAGACATGATTCTAAGAATCATTCTTATATTTAAGAATAAGGGATTGGATCACATTGTATCCAACATTAAACAGAAAAATTTGGAATTCCTTATTTTAATTGAAATTCTATTTCAATAGAGAAGAGTCCCTCGTTTATGAGGGAAACGATCTGGGACGGAAGGATTCGAACCTCCGAGTAACGGGACCAAAACCCGTTGCCTTACCACTTGGCCACGCCCCATTTTTTATTTTGTCTAAAAAAAACTAAGCTAAATATTTGTTATTCGTCAATAACCAACCAAAATACATTTATAGTACATGTTGTCCCTAGGATTCTACACATGTAGATATAGAATAAAAATAGAAATAGAATAAAAAAGATTCATTGATCATTACATAGAATTCAATTAAGATGTTAAGATATTGTATGAAAGTCGAATTCCTTGTATTCTAATTTAACTTGATTATAGAATGTAAGGAATTATTTTTGATTGGGGAGAAGTCAAAGAAAAAGAAGAATTTTTTTATTTTATATGCCTTTTTTTTTGTTATTTTTATCTCATAAAAACAACTCAATCAAATCTGATAATTTATTATCATTTCAATTTAATTTTTAAGAACAAGAAAAAAAATGTTTGTTATGTTTAATATCTTTAGTTTAATCTGTATCTGTCTTAATTCTAACCTTTCTTCGAGTAGTTTTTTCTTCGCCAAATTGCCCGAGGCTTATGCCTTTTTCAATCCAATCGTAGACGTTATGCCAGTTATCCCTGTACTCTTTTTTCTCTTAGCCTTTGTTTGGCAAGCTGCCGTAAGTTTTCGATAAAAGAGAAATCTCTATTCAATTCATATTCGTGATTTATTAGATAAAAAAAGATGATATTTTGATTCAATAAATAAATATTAAATAAATAAATAAGATCGGATAAGTTTGACATTAGGAACCCTCGATTCAAAAAGCAAAATAATGGTATTCTATTTTATATTGAATTGAATTTGAATAAGGGGAGCGATGATTTTTGATCAGCTTATTTCTTCCTTTGTTCTGACCTTCCCTTTGTAAAATCCCATACAATAACTAATTATAGATATGAAAATAAATTTTTAAAACTTACTTTTTTTTTTTTAGAGTGCCATATCAAAATAATTTTTAATTTATAGTGTGTGTCATAAAATAGGTGATCTATTTCCTTTTTAAAATAAATGATCTTATTTATCTTGGAGATTGTGTAATGCTTACTCTTAAATTCTTTGTTTACACAGTAGTGATATTCTTTGTTTCTCTCTTCATCTTCGGATTCTTATCTAATGATCCGGGACGTAATCCCGGTCGCGAGGAATAAAAAAGAGATGAGATTAATTTTTCGTTTTTCATAGGTAAATCTATCAATAATATGGAATAGATACTAGATAAAGATAAAAATTTAATAAAAATAAAATAATATAAATTTCTTCCAAATTCTAAAAATTCAAGTGATCAGGTGGGTCGGAGAGAGGGGGATTCGAACCCCCGGTACGAAAAATTCGTACAACGGATTAGCAATCCGACGCTTTAGTCCACTCAGCCACCTCTCCCCATTCGAAATTTTAAATTTATCATGTGATGTGACACGTGAAGTCAAGATTGATAAAAAGGAAGATAAAAAAAAAGTAATGTAATCATTGTATTGTAATATATTAAGAAATAAGAATATATAATATATATTTATAAATCTATATTTATAATATAATCTATAAATCTATAATATAAAATATACTAATATTATAATAATATTCTAAAATAATAATATTCTAATTATAAATTTCGAATTATAATTTATTGTTATTGTTTATTTAGAATAGCATTATTATATACTATATACTAAATAATCTAATCTAATTAATTAGTAATTAGATTAGATTATTTTTTTGAAGGCCACGTCGGAACAAAATACGTGTCAATGCTGGAATTTTAATGATTACGATGCTATCTTTATCTTGACTGCGTCTCATTACTTTTTTGTCCAAATAGTGCTGGACAAATGGTCCATTCATATCCAATAATGAATATGTAGCGGGTATAGTTTAGTGGTAAAAGTGTGATTCGTTCTATTAACAACTTCAATAGTTAAGGGGTCTTTCCATTTTTTCTTTTTCATATTCAGATCAAAAACTTTATTTCTTAAAAAGATTTAATCCTTTACCCCTCAATAGGATATT